CTCCGGTCCTTCCCTAACCGGGGCTAAAACTCCGGAAATTACAAATGCCAAGATAGGAATAATGCTTGATATTATCAGAAATGCCCAGAAAATATCATATTCGTGAAGCAGAAACATAAATGTACTCCTATTAATGTGGAATATGCTGAATTATTCGATTCGAATCGGAAGTGTCAATTTATCCAGAACTTCTTATCTTAGTTTAGTCTTAGTTTAGGCGAAAGAAGAATATATTTTGATCAAACGGCATAGTTTAGAGTTTCTGTGGGACATATTTTGTTTAAAGATTCACCTAAGAAAATCCCACTTACATTTTTTATTTCGATTCTATTTAGATATGGTGTAGACATAGGGTGCTCCTTCTTACAAAAACAAGATTCTCTCACTTTGTCTTGGGTTCTCTATCCTCTATAAAAAGATAATTCTATAAAAACAAGTTAATAAAATACTAAAATATCCTATATTATCCTATATATCCTAATATTTATAATATCCTACCTAATATATATATATATATTTATATATTATTATGATTACTATCTATATTATAATCCTAATACCTAATATATCCCAATAATAATTATTATAATAATTATTATAATATTATAAAATAAATATCCTATAATTAATAATTAATTAAATACTATAAATAGTCTATAATTAGTATATTCAAATTATTTATTTCATTTCCTTTTTTCTTAATTAATTTGATTCAATTTTTCTTAATTAATTTGATTCAATCCGTTGAATTGAGAGGTGACATATAACAAGTTATATCTTTCTCTACAAAAACAAAAAAAATTGGAAACTTTGAACCTGTACCATCCCACCTTATCAGAAATAAATAAGAAGGATGGAGTTATTTCATTAGAGTTAGAATAAAAGATTCTTTCTATTTTGGAACAATCTCTAGTAATAAACTAGATTACGATTTGGAATGAACCAAAATACTCGTTTGTTTTGTTATGGCAATAACACTTAATATTATTAATATAATGATAACACCAAACAATGGGGTAGATTCCGACACAAAAAAACTTTTACAGTACACCTATACTAGATACTAGACAATGAAACATAGCAAAGAGTGGAGTAATCTAATCGACGGAATCATAAAAGATTTACATAACATTACATTTTCTAATGAAAGAATTACATATTATCGAATGATTCAATAGACCAAATCAAACCCCCAACCCAAACCCCCCCAACTCATAGAATATAACGTTAATCCTTTAGTACCAATTCATTATCTCTCCATTATTTGTGAATCAATCAATAAGGTTTCTCTTGTTCTGCCAAAAAAAGATTAGTGATTAGTCAGGACAGGGGTTTTTTTTCTACAAATACAAGACCTAAGACCAAAAAAAGAATACGTCTTAGACCCATGCTACTTAGAATTAGATTTCGTTGGGTCAGGTTGAAGTTTTTAGTCGGAATCATGTCATGATTTCCACTTCCTAAATTGATTTGGTAATGCTTTCATTTCTACGATACCTGGCCACAACTATGAGGAAATGAAAGCTATACTAAAATAATATAAAATATATTAGGATTATAGGGCTATACGGACTCGAACCGTAGACCTTCTCGGTAAAACGGATCAAACTTATTATTATCGAAATGATTTGAACTGTTTCAAAGACCCAACATGCATTTTGTTGCATTGGGCTCTTCCATCAACTGATGTAAAGATCAGTTATTCTACCATATTTTATCTTTAGAGGAAGATAATGAGATGGCTCCATGTGCTATGATTCATTATTTGTATTCTGATCTAGGAGCAATACCAAAGTGTTTCAAGGAAGTATTACGTTGACTTAGGTCTGCCTTCGGCCTAGATTAACCTAAGTTAAATAGAATCTCTATCGCCTCGCTGGAACAGTCGAATATGAGACTTCATACACCTTCAAGTTCATAGAGCGAAAAGAGGTTTTTTTGAGTCCCTTATACTCATTATGCCTAGCATTGAATGGGATGGGTATTTACCTTATCAACTATCAAATCACTGGTGGGTTCTATTTGATTTGGCAACTTAATTAGCGCCTGAATCGGACCGAACCAAATATTTGTTAGGTCAGGCTATTGTTCTCTTGTTCCCTCGAACCTATGGAATGGAGTAAGACATCAATTTTTCAATACGATCAATTATGTTCATTGCATAATTGGCTCCTTTGAAAAGCATTGGCGCACGTGTAAACGAGGTGCTCTACCAACTGAGCTATAGCCCTTGTTATAGACATCTTAACATATAGACAATTTCTTGTCAAGATAGATATTTCATAATCCCACATGATAGCTCTCTGATTTATTTATTTTATTTAAGCTTAACAGAAAGAAATTAGTATTGCTTGGAAATCCTATTCTATCTATAATTCCCGAAGTGATGGGTTCCTATTTGTAGTGATAAATGACCTACTTAACTCAGTGGTTAGAGTATTGCTTTCATACGGCGGTAGTCATTGGTTCAAATCCAATAGTAGGTAGAACTTATTAGATACTGGAGTCAATGAAATGATATCTAATAAGTTTTTCTACCCATCTTCTTTTTTTTATCAGATTAGACTTGATTGTGTTCAATTAGCAAAATCAACATGTGGTGTATATATAAAGAACTTTTAAAAAACTTATTCTTTTTATTTTGATCTAATGACTTAACTAGTAGGAAATAACATTGACAGCCTCCACTCGTGTCCTAGCTCGTCTGAGAGCTAGATTCGCTTCAATTGCTTGTCTCTTACCCTCAGCTCCACTCAAATTAGCTTCAGCTATTTCAAGAGCTTGTTGAGCTTCTTGCGGATCAATATCAGTACTTATTTCCGCATCATTTCCTAAAATGGTGATTTCATTATTACCTATTCTAGCAAAACCACCCATCAGAGCCACCGTTAACCATTGGTCGTTGTTAAAGCGTATTCTCAAAAGACCTATATCTACAGCCGTGGCAATGGGGGCGTGGTTTGGTAATACGCCAATTTGACCACTATTAGTAGATAAAATGATTTCTTTCACTTCTGAATCCCAAATAATTCGATTAGGAGTCAGTACACAAAGATTTAAGGTCATTTCTTTAATTTGCCCTCCTCTTCTAAGTTTATAGCTTTCGCGGTAGCTTCATCGATGTTACCCACCAAATAAAAGGCTTGCTCGGGAAGACTGTCTAATTCTCCGGAAAGGATCAGTTGAAACCCTCTAATTGTTTCTGCAAGACCGACATATTTTCCTGGAGAACCAGTAAATACTTCTGCCACGAAGAAGGGTTGTGATAAGAAACGCTCAATTTTTCGTGCTCTGGCTACAGTTAAACGATCTTCTTCGGATAATTCGTCCAACCCAAGAATAGCTATAATGTCCTGAAGTTCTTTGTAACGTTGTGAAGTTTGCTTAACTCTTTGCGCAGTTTCGTAATGTTCCTCACCAACGATTCGAGGTTGTAACATAGTTGACGTTGAATCTAAAGGATCCACTGCAGGATAAATACCTTTGGCAGCTAACCCTCTTGATAGTACGGTAGTAGCATCTAAATGTGCAAATGTCGTGGCAGGAGCAGGGTCGGTCAAATCGTCCGCAGGTACATAAACGGCTTGTATCGAAGTTATGGATCCCTTTTTGGTAGAAGTAATTCTTTCTTGCAAAGAACCCATTTCTGTACTAAGGGTAGGTTGATAACCCACTGCAGAAGGCATTCTCCCCAATAAGGCAGATACTTCTGATCCCGCTTGGACGAAACGAAAGATATTGTCGATGAATAGAAGTACGTTTTGCTCATTAACATCCCGGAAATATTCCGCCATGGTTAGTGCAGTCAACCCAACTCTCATACGAGCTCCCGGCGGTTCATTCATTTGACCATAGACTAGAGCTACTTTGGATTCTGCAATATTTTTTTCATTAATTACTCCGGATTCTTTCATTTCTATGTAAAGATCATTTCCTTCACGAGTACGTTCGCCTACTCCGCCAAATACGGATACGCCTCCATGAGCTTTGGCAATGTTGTTGATCAATTCCATGATGAGTACTGTTTTACCTACTCCAGCTCCCCCAAATAGTCCTATTTTTCCTCCACGGCGATAAGGAGCTAAAAGATCCACTACTTTAATTCCTGTTTCAAAGATTGAGAATTTTGTATCCAACTCTATAAAGGCGGGTGCGGGTCTATGAATAGGAGATGTTGTGCTAGTATCTACAGGACCTAAATTATCAACAGGTTCCCCAAGAACGTTGAAAATTCGTCCGAGTGTAGCTCCGCCAACTGGAATGCTTAGAGGAGCTCCCGTATCAATTACTTCCATTCCTCTCGTCAATCCATCCGTAGCACTCATAGCTACAGCTCTAATTCGATTATTTCCTAATAATTGTTGTACTTCACAAGTCACATTAATTTGCTGACCGACAGTATCTCGACCCTTAACTACTAAAGCGTTATAAATATTAGGCATCTTGCCCGGAGGAAAAACAACATCTAGTACTGGGCCAATAATTTGAGCGATACGCCCTAGGTTTTGTGTGGAAACCGCAGGACTAGAAGGGGTAGGATTGATTCTCATAATTATAATTAAAGTGAAATATGTCGAAAATTTTTTTGGAATAGTGCCATGCCAAGGGGAAAATAAATGTCCGATAGCAGATTGATCGGTTAATTCAATACAATAAGAAATAAATGGGAGTTAGCACTCGATTTAGTTGGTGTCACCCAACCGAATACGATTCAATCGTATACTCATTGAATGAGTAAAGAGTAAATTTTCAAGTTCAGCCAATCCCTCTTTTTTTTTCAAAAGAAATATCAAGTACATGAAATCACGAGTAAGTCTCTTTAATTTATTTATCATTATAGAAAAGACCATCCATATTGGATTCCAATATATATAGAATTTGAACCCGAACTACATTTATGATTCAGTATTTCGATCTCGTTGGCTATTGTTCTTTCTATTTTTTTTTTTTTAGATATTTGATTTCTGCCTATCTATTCTTTATACCCTTTTTCGGATGAA